GCTAATGTAGCTTAATTTAAAGCATGGCACTGAAGACGCTAATATGAAAAATAGGATTTTTCCATGGGCATAAAGATTTGGTCCTAGCCTTAGTGTTAATTGTAACTAAAATTATACATGCAAGTTTCAGCACACCCGTGAGAATGCCCTAATTAGTCTATTAATTAATTAGGAGCAGGTATCAGGTACACATCCGTTAGCCCAAGACACCTTGCTAAGCCACACCCTCAAGGGATTTCAGCAGTAATAAAAATTAATCCATAAGCGCAAGCTTGAATTAGTTAAAGTTAACAGGGTTGGTAAATCTCGTGCCAGCCACCGCGGTTATACGAGTAACCCAAATTAATATTTCACGGCGTAAAGAGTGATTTAAGGAAGAACTACAATAACTAAAGTTAAGACCTCATCCAACCGTCATACGTTTCCATGAATAGAAAAATCAACAACGAAAGTGACTTTATTTAATCAGCTATCTTGATGTCACGACAGTTAGATCCCAAACTAGGATTAGAGACCCTACTATGTCTAACCATAAACTTAGACAATAATTTACTATATTGTCCGCCAGAGTACTACAAGCGCTAGCTTAAAACCCAAAGGACTTGGCGGTGCCTCATACCCACCTAGAGGAGCCTGTTCTATAATCGATAATCCCCGTTTAACCTCACCATCCCTTGCCACCACCGCCTATATACCGCCGTCGTCAGCTTACCCTATAAGGGATAAAAAGTAAGCACAAAGAACTAATACTTCTATACGTCAGGTCAAGGTGTAGCGAATGAGATGGAAAGAAATGGGCTACATTTTTTCAACAAAAAACTACGAATAGTAAACTGAAAAATTACTTAAAGGTGGATTTAGCAGTAAGAGAAGACTAGAGTACTTCCCTGAAACAGGCTCTGAGGCGCGCACACACCGCCCGTCACTCTCCTCAAACATTTATATATATATCCATAAAAAGAAATACTAAACAAGAGGAGGCAAGTCGTAACATGGTAAGTGTACTGGAAAGTGCACTTGGAATCAAAATGTGGCTAAATTAGCAAAGCACCTCCCTTACACCGAGAAGATATCCGCGCAATTCGGATCATTTTGAACCTTAAAGCTAGCTTATTCACCCACCTAAACTTAATATTATAAAACACAATTACATTAAAGTATTATTAAAACATTTTAATATCCTAAGTATGGGCGACAGAAAAAGACAACAACGCAATAGACTAAGTACCGCAAGGGAAAGCTGAAAAAGAAATGAAATAAATCATTAAAGTATAAAAAAGCAGAGATTTCAACTCGTACCTTTTGCATCATGATTTAGCTAGAAAAACTAGGCAAAAAGGACTTTAAGTCTATCCTCCCGAAACTAAACGAGCTACTCCGAAGCAGCACAATTAGAGCCAACCCGTCTCTGTGGCAAAAGAGTGGGAAGACTTCCGAGTAGCGGTGATAAACCTATCGAGTTTAGTGATAGCTGGTTACCCAAGAAAAGAACTTTAATTCTGCATTAATCCTTTACCACTAAACAAGAACATCTTACTAAAGCACAACATAAGGGTTAATAGTTATTTAGAAGAGGTACAGCCCTTCTAAACTAAGATACAACTTTCAAAGGTGGGTAAAGATCATAATCAACAAGGTTTTCTCCTTCGTGGGCTTAAAAGCAGCCATCTAAAAAGCAAGCGTCATAGCTCCAGTAACACAAAAACCTATAATTTAGATATTTTACCATAACCCCCTAATTTATATTGGGTTATTTTATATAATTATAAAAGAACTTATGCTAAAATGAGTAATAAGAAGTTAAACTTCTCCCGACATAAGTGTACATCAGAAAGAATTAAATCACTGATAATTAAACGAACCCAAACTGAGGTAATTATAACAATAAATAATTAACTAGAAAATCCTATCCAACTACTCGTTAACCTTACACAAGAATGTCATAAGGAAAGATTAAAAGAAAGTAAAGGAACTCGGCAAACACAAACTCCGCCTGTTTACCAAAAACATCGCCTCTTGCTCAAATATAAGAGGTCCAGCCTGCCCTGTGATAATATTTTAACGGCCGCGGTATCTTGACCGTGCGAAGGTAGCGTAATCACTTGTCTTTTAAATAAAGACCCGTATGAAAGGCATCACGAGAGTTTAACTGTCTCTACTTTCCAATCAATGAAATTGATCTACCCGTGCAGAAGCGGGTATAAAAACATTAGACGAGAAGACCCTATGGAGCTTCAAACACTTAAATTAATTACATTAACACAAATAATTCTAAGGACATAAACATAAATATAGTTCTCCTAATTTAACATGTTTTTGGTTGGGGTGACCAAGGGGAAAAATAAATCCCCCTGATCGATTGAGTATTCACATACTTAAAAATTAGAATGACAATTCTAAACAATAAAATATTTATCGAAAAATGACCCAGGATTTACCTGAGCAATGAACCAAGTTACCCTAGGGATAACAGCGCAATCCTTTCTCAGAGTTCTTATCGACGAAAGGGTTTACGACCTCGATGTTGGATCAGGACATCCTAATGGTGCAACCGCTATTAAGGGTTCGTTTGTTCAACGATTAATAGTCCTACGTGATCTGAGTTCAGACCGGAGAAATCCAGGTCAGTTTCTATCTATGAAAAATTTTTCCTAGTACGAAAGGACCGGAAAAATAGAGCCAATACTACAAGTACGCTCTACTTTTATCCATTGAAATAAACTCAAATAGGTAAAAAGAAATACCCTTATCCCAAAAAAAGGGAATTGTTGAGGTGGCAGAGCCTGGTAAGTGCAAAAGACCTAAGCTCTTTAATTCAGAGGTTCAAATCCTCTCCTCAACTATGCTACAAACCCTCTTACTCTATTTAATTAACCCACTTGCTTATATTATCCCAATTTTACTAGCCACAGCCTTCCTAACCTTAGTTGAACGAAAAATTCTAGGCTACATACAATTTCGAAAAGGACCTAACGTAGTAGGACCATACGGTCTACTACAACCAATTGCAGATGGCCTAAAATTATTTATTAAAGAACCTGTTCGCCCATCAGCATCATCCCCCTTCCTATTCTTAATAACTCCTATAATTGCCCTAGCCCTAGCCCTCCTAATATGAATACCCCTTCCACTTCCTCACCCCATCATTAACTTAAACCTAGGTCTACTATTCATCCTAGCAATTTCAAGCCTCACTGTCTATACTATTCTCGGATCAGGATGAGCATCAAATTCAAAATATGCACTTATAGGTGCTCTACGAGCTGTAGCACAAACCATCTCTTATGAAGTAAGCCTCGGACTGATTCTCTTATCTATAATTATCTTTACAGGTGGCTTCACCCTCCACACCTTCAATCTAGCCCAAGAAACTATCTGACTATTAATTCCAGGCTGACCATTAGCCTTAATATGATACATTTCAACACTAGCAGAAACTAACCGAGCACCATTTGATCTCACAGAAGGAGAATCAGAATTAGTATCTGGATTTAACATTGAATATGCAGGAGGTTCATTCGCCTTATTCTTTTTAGCAGAGTACACAAACATTTTAATAATAAATACCCTTTCCGTTATTTTATTCATAGGGACATCATATAATCCTCTTCTACCACAAATTTCAACCCTTAGTCTTATAATAAAAGCTACTCTATTGACCCTAATCTTCCTATGAATTCGAGCATCATACCCACGATTCCGTTATGATCAACTCATACATTTAGTATGAAAAAACTTCTTACCCCTCACCCTAGCAATTATCCTATGACACATTGCTCTCCCACTTGCAACAGCAAGTCTGCCACCACTAACCTAAGTAGGAAGTGTGCCTGAATTAAAGGATCACTTTGATAGAGTGAATAATAAGAGTTAGAACCTCTTCACTTCCTTTAGAAAAATAGGACTTGAACCTACACCCGAGAGATCAAAACTCCCTGTACTTCCAATTATACCATTTTCTAAGTAAAGTCAGCTAAATAAGCTTTTGGGCCCATACCCCAACCATGTTGGCTAAAATCCTTCCTTTACTAATGAACCCAACAGTATTAACTATTATCATTTCAAGCCTTGGCTTAGGAACCACCCTCACATTCATTGGATCCCATTGACTATTAGTCTGAATAGGCCTTGAAATTAATACTCTAGCCATTATCCCTATAATAATTCACCAGCACCATCCACGAGCAGTAGAAGCTACTATAAAATATTTTATCACACAAGCTACTGCATCCGCACTACTTTTATTTGCTAGTGTAACAAACGCCTGAACCCTAGGCGAATGAAGCCTAACAGAATTACTTAATCCAACCTCTGCCACACTAGCTACAATTGCCTTAGCATTAAAAATTGGTTTAGCACCAATACATTTCTGACTACCAGAAGTACTTCAAGGACTTAATTTACTAACAGGGTTAGTCCTATCAACATGACAAAAACTCGCCCCATTCGCCATCCTACTTCAACTTTACCCCTTACTTAACCCAAATCTACTCATACTCCTCGGAGTATTATCCACAATCATTGGGGGGTGGGGAGGTCTCAACCAAACCCAACTACGAAAAATTCTAGCATACTCCTCAATTGCTAACCTAGGCTGAATAATTATAATCTTACATTATACACCCCACTTAACACAGCTAAATTTAATCCTCTACATTATTATAACCCTAACAACATTCTTATTATTTATTATATTTAACTCAACAAAAATTAATTCAATCGCCTCATTCTCCTCAAAATCCCCCTTATTATCAATTATTGCCCTAATAACATTATTATCTTTAGGAGGACTACCTCCCTTATCCGGCTTTATGCCAAAATGACTTATCCTACAAGAACTAACAAAACAAAACTTAATCATCCCAGCCACTATTATAGCCTTAATAACCCTACTAAGTCTATTCTTCTATTTACGACTATGTTACGCAACAACATTAACCATAAACCCCCATCCATTAAATATATCATCATCATGACGAACAAAAACAACCAACCCAAACCTTCTACTAACCTTATCTGCCTCCCTATCCATCTTACTTCTACCACTTACACCAGCTATTTCTACATTAATAATTTAAGAAATTTAGGTTAAACAGACCCAAAGCCTTCAAAGCTTTAAGTAGAAGTGAAAATCTTCTAATTTCTGATAAGATTTGCAAGACTTTATCTCACATATTCTGAATGCAACTCAGATGCTTTAATTAAACTAAAACCTTCTAGATAAATAGGCCTCGATCCTATAAAATCTTAGTTAACAGCTAAGCGTTCAATCCAGCAAACTTTTACCTAACTTTCTCCCGCTAAAAAGAAAAAAGCGGGAGAAAGTCCCGGGAGAAGTTAGTCTCCACCTTTGGATTTGCAATCCAACGTAGGCATCTACTGCAGGACTGTGGAAAGAAGGGGGATTTAACCCCTGTATACGGAGCTACAATCCGCCACCTAGTTCTCGGCCATCTTACCTGTGGCAATTAATCGTTGACTCTTTTCTACAAACCACAAAGACATCGGCACTTTATATTTAATCTTCGGTGCATGAGCAGGAATAGTAGGTATAGCCCTCAGCCTTCTAATTCGAGCAGAACTAAGCCAACCGGGGTCACTCCTAGGTGATGATCAGATTTATAATGTGATTGTAACAGCCCACGCTTTTGTAATAATTTTCTTTATGGTTATACCCGTAATAATCGGTGGATTTGGAAATTGATTGGTACCATTAATAATTGGTGCACCCGACATAGCATTCCCTCGGATAAATAACATAAGTTTTTGACTCCTCCCTCCATCATTTTTATTATTATTAGCTTCTGCCGGAGTAGAAGCTGGTGCAGGAACAGGTTGAACAGTTTATCCACCATTAGCGGGTAATTTAGCTCACGCCGGATCATCAGTCGATTTAACAATCTTCTCTCTTCACTTAGCAGGAATTTCATCAATTTTAGCATCTATTAATTTTATTACAACTATTATTAACATAAAACCACCAGCTATCTCTCAATATCAAACACCTTTATTTGTTTGATCAATTCTTGTAACCACAATCCTTCTCCTACTAGCATTACCAGTTTTAGCGGCTGGAATTACTATGCTCTTAACCGACCGCAATCTAAACACAACATTCTTTGACCCAGCAGGAGGAGGAGATCCTATTCTTTATCAACACTTATTCTGATTCTTTGGTCACCCAGAAGTTTATATTTTAATTCTTCCTGGTTTCGGTATAATTTCTCACGTAGTTGCCTACTACTCAGGCAAAAAAGAACCATTTGGATATATAGGAATAGTATGAGCAATAATAGCAATTGGCCTATTAGGTTTTATTGTCTGAGCACATCACATATTTACAGTAGGCATAGACGTAGATACACGAGCCTACTTTACATCCGCAACAATAATTATCGCAATTCCAACAGGTGTTAAAGTATTTAGCTGATTAGCAACACTTCATGGTGGTTCTATTAAATGAGAAACACCCCTACTTTGAGCCCTTGGTTTTATTTTCCTATTTACTGTAGGAGGACTAACAGGAATTGTTTTAGCAAACTCATCATTAGACATTGTACTTCACGACACCTACTATGTAGTAGCTCACTTCCATTATGTTCTATCCATAGGAGCAGTTTTTGCTATTATAGCAGGTTTTATCCACTGATTCCCACTAATTTCAGGTTTTACTCTTCACTCTACTTGAACAAAAATCCAATTTGTATTAATATTTATCGGAGTAAATTTAACCTTCTTCCCTCAACATTTCTTAGGTCTTGCAGGAATACCACGACGTTACTCAGATTATCCTGATGCTTATACTCTTTGAAATGCAGTATCTTCTGTTGGCTCACTAATCTCTTTAGTTGCTGTTATTCTACTCCTATTTATTATTTGAGAAGCATTTGCTTCCAAACGAGAAGTTCTATCCATTGAACTCCCACATACAAATGTAGAGTGACTTCATGGCTGCCCCCCACCTTATCACACCTACGAAGAACCAGCCTTTGTACAAGTTCAACGAACTTCTTTTTAAATTCAAGAAAGGAAGGAATTGAACCCCCATATGTTAGTTTCAAGCCAACCACATTACCACTCTGTCACTTTCTTTAATTAAGATTCTAGTAAAATACATTACACTACTTTGTCAAGGTAGAATTGCGAGTTTAAATCCCGCGTATCTTATAATGGCACACCCATCACAATTAGGATTTCAAGATGCAGCCTCCCCAGTTATGGAAGAACTTATCCATTTTCACGACCACACACTTATAATCGTATTCTTAATTAGCTCCCTAGTTCTTTATATTATTACAGCCATAGTATCAACAAAACTTACAAATAAATATATTCTTGATTCCCAAGAAATTGAAATTGTTTGAACCATCCTCCCAGCTATTATTCTTATCATAATTGCTCTTCCATCTTTACGAATTCTTTACCTAATAGACGAAATTAATGACCCGCACTTAACTATTAAAGCTATAGGTCATCAATGATACTGAAGTTATGAATATACAGATTATGAAGACCTGGGATTTGACTCCTACATAATTCAAACCCAAGATTTAACCCCAGGACAATTTCGCCTTTTAGAAACAGATCACCGAATAGTTGTACCCATAGAATCCCCCATCCGTGTATTAGTTTCAGCAGAAGATGTCCTTCACTCATGAGCTGTTCCAGCTCTAGGAGTAAAAATAGACGCCGTACCCGGTCGACTTAACCAAACTGCCTTCATTGTATCCCGCCCGGGAGTTTATTATGGTCAGTGTTCAGAAATCTGCGGTGCTAACCATAGTTTCATGCCAATTGTAGTTGAAGCAGTTCCTCTAGAACACTTCGAAGCCTGATCTTCATTAATATTAGAAGAAGCCTCATTAAGAAGCTAAACTGGGCCTAGCATTAGCCTTTTAAGCTAAATATTGGTGATTCCCTACCACCCTTAATGACATGCCTCAACTCAACCCCCACCCATGATTCATAATCCTATTATTCTCATGAATTGTATTTCTAATTATTTTACCAAAAAAAGTAATGAACCACTCTTTTAATAATGAACCTATACCTAAAAATACAGAAAAGCCTAAACCTGAATCTTGAAATTGACCATGAACGTAAGCTTCTTTGACCAATTCCTAAGCCCGTCACTCTTAGGCATCCCACTGATCGCAATAGCGATTGCCCTACCTTGACTAATTTTCCCAACCCCCACCCATCGATGATTAAATAATCGACTAATAACCCTCCAAGCTTGATTTATTAATCGTTTCATCTATCAACTTATACAACCAGTCAACCTGGGGGGCCATAAATGAGCTATTTTATTTACAGCATTAATATTATTCTTAATTTCCATCAATCTCTTAGGGTTACTCCCATATACATTTACACCTACAACCCAACTTTCACTTAACATAGCATTCGCCCTTCCCCTATGACTAATAACTGTATTAATCGGTATTTCTAACCAACCCACCATTGCACTAGGCCATTTATTACCAGAAGGCACTCCAACCCCTCTGGTCCCTATCTTAATTATTATTGAAACTGTTAGTTTATTTATTCGACCATTAGCTTTAGGAGTTCGATTAACCGCTAACCTTACAGCTGGACACCTCCTTATACAACTAATTGCAACAGCAGCCTTCGTACTAATCACTATTATACCAACTGTAGCATTATTAACTTCAACAATCCTATTTCTATTAACAATTTTAGAAGTAGCTGTTGCTATAATTCAAGCATATGTATTTGTCCTCCTACTTAGTCTATACCTACAGGAAAATGTTTAATGGCTCACCAAGCACATGCATTTCATATAGTTGATCCAAGTCCCTGACCACTAACAGGGGCCACCGCTGCCCTTCTAATAACATCAGGCCTAGCCATCTGATTTCATTTCCATTCACTCTCTTTACTGTACTTAGGCCTAACCCTCCTCTTATTGACTATAATCCAATGATGACGTGACATTATCCGAGAAGGAACATTTCAAGGTCACCACACACCCCCAGTACAAAAAGGTCTCCGCTATGGAATAATTCTATTCATTACATCAGAAGTATTCTTCTTTCTAGGCTTCTTCTGAGCCTTTTATCACTCCAGTTTAGCTCCAACTCCAGAACTAGGAGGCTGCTGACCACCTACAGGAATTTCACCCCTAGATCCTTTTGAAGTGCCTCTTCTAAATACTGCAGTACTATTAGCTTCAGGTGTTACAGTGACCTGAACACACCATAGTTTAATAGAAGGGAACCGAAAAGAAGCTATCCAAGCCCTAACCCTGACTATTATTCTAGGATTCTACTTTACAGCCCTACAAGCAATAGAATATTACGAAGCACCCTTCACAATCGCCGATGGTGTCTATGGTACAACATTTTATGTTGCCACAGGCTTCCATGGCCTACATGTTATTATTGGTTCAACTTTCCTAGCAGTCTGCTTACTACGACAAATCCAATATCATTTTACATCAGAACATCATTTTGGCTTTGAAGCAGCTGCATGATACTGACATTTTGTTGATGTAGTTTGATTATTCCTTTATGTTTCCATCTATTGATGAGGTTCATAACTACTTTTCTAGTATAACTAATACAAGTGATTTCCAATCATTTAATCTAGGTTAGAATCCAAGGAAAAGTAATGAACCTCATCATATCTTCTATCGCTACCACGGCCCTGATTTCCCTAATCCTTGCTATAATCGCATTTTGATTACCAACATTAAACCCAGATAACGAAAAATTATCACCTTACGAGTGTGGATTTGATCCTTTAGGAAACGCCCGCCTCCCCTTCTCCCTACGTTTCTTCTTAGTAGCAATTCTATTTCTCCTATTTGACCTAGAAATTGCCCTCCTCCTTCCTCTTCCTTGAGGAGATCAACTATCTACACCCCTCTTTACTCTATTTTGAGCCTCATTCATTTTAATATTACTAACCTTAGGCCTTATTTATGAATGATTTCAAGGAGGACTTGAATGAGCAGAATAGATGTTTAGTCCAAATAAAGATCACTAATTTCGGCTTAGTAGATTGTGGTTAAAATCCATAAACATCTTATGTCACCCATATACTTTAGTTTCAGCTCAGCATTTATCCTAGGTCTTATAGGACTAGCATTTAACCGATCCCATCTCTTATCAGCATTACTCTGTCTGGAAGGTATAATATTAATTATATTTATTACTATTACCACCTGATCCATAATACTAAATACCACAGCATCTTCAATTATTCCAATAATCCTACTTACATTCTCTGCTTGTGAAGCCAGTGCAGGTTTAGCTATCTTAGTAGCCACCTCTCGCACTCATGGGTCCGACAATCTTCAGAACCTAAATTTACTACAATGCTAAAAATTCTATTACCAACAATCATATTATTCCCAACCACATGATTAACACATGAAAAATGACTCTGGCCTACATCCACTGCCTACAGCTTCATTATCGCCCTTCTTAGTTTATTCTGACTCAAATGAAATATAGACATCGGCTGAGATTTCTCAAACCAATACTTAGCCATTGATCCATTATCATCCCCCTTGTTGATCTTAACCTGTTGACTTCTCCCATTAATAATTCTAGCTAGCCAAAATCATATTTCCACTGAACCCATTATTCGACAACGAGTCTACCTTACATTACTAATCTCCCTTCAAACTTTTCTCATTCTAGCATTTGGAGCCACAGAAATAATTATATTTTACATTACATTTGAAGCTACACTCATCCCCACACTTATTATCATCACACGATGAGGCAATCAAACAGAACGCCTAAACGCAGGAATTTACTTCCTATTCTATACCCTAATCGGTTCTCTACCATTACTAATTGCATTATTAATTCTACAAAATAACTTAGGGACTTTATCAATATTCACCATACAATATTCACAAATACCCGAACTCCTACTATGAGCCGATAAATTTTGATGAGTAGCTTGTCTTATTGCCTTTCTTGTAAAAATACCATTGTATGGAGTTCACTTATGACTCCCAAAAGCCCATGTAGAAGCCCCTATTGCTGGATCTATAATTTTAGCTGCCATTTTACTTAAACTAGGAGGTTATGGAATAATACGAATTATTGTTATATTAGACCCACTCACCAAAGAAATAGCCTATCCATTTATAATCTTAGCTATCTGAGGTATTATCATAACCAGCTCCATCTGCTTACGACAAACGGACCTAAAATCACTCATTGCCTATTCATCAGTTAGTCATATAGGACTAGTTGCAGGAGCAATTCTAATTCAAACACCATGAAGTTTCGCAGGAGCTGTTGCATTAATAATTGCCCACGGTTTAATTTCATCAGCCTTATTCTGTTTAGCTAATACCAACTATGAACGAATCCACAGTCGAACCTTATTACTAGCTCGAGGAGTCCAAATTACATTACCACTCATAACAACCTGATGACTCTTAGCTAACTTAGCTAATCTTGCACTTCCACCAACACCTAATCTTATGGGCGAATTATTTATTATCTCCTCCCTATTTAACTGATCTAATTGAACTATTATTCTAACAGGCCTTGGAGTATTAATCACAGCCTCCTATTCACTCTACATATTCCTAATAACTCAACGCGGTCTTGCTCCAAATCACATCATCTCACTTAACCCCTCTCACACACGAGAACACCTCCTCCTCAGCCTCCATATATTTCCAATACTACTCCTAATTTTAAAACCCGAACTTATCTTAGGATGAACACTATGTATTTATAGTTTAATAAAAATATTAGATTGTGGTTCTAAAGACAAAAGTTAAAATCTTTTTAATTACCAAGAGAGGTCTGGGACACGAGGAACTGCTAATTCCCCTTTTCATGGTTCAAATCCATGGCTCACTTAGCCCTTGAAAGATAATAGTAATCTATTGGTCTTAGGAACCAAAAACTCTTGGTGCAACTCCAAGCAAGAGCCATGAACACTATCTTTAATTCATCTTTTCTCTTAATCTTTATCATCCTCGCATTTCCCCTGATTTCATCTTTATTTTACAAAAAACTAGACCCAAACTGATCTTCCAATTACGTAAAAACAGCCGTAAAAACTTCTTTCTTCATCAGCCTGATTCCTCTATTTATCTTTCTAGACCAAGGACTAGAATCAATTACAACAAACTGAAATTGAATTAATATTGGATCTTTCGACATCAACATAAGCTTTAAATTTGACCTATATTCCACTATCTTTACACCAGTGGCCTTATATGTTACATGATCCATCCTAGAATTCGCTTTATGATACATACACTCAGATTCCAACATTAACCGTTTTTTCAAATATCTACTACTATTCCTAATTTCCATAATCATTTTAGTCACAGCTAACAATATATTTCAATTATTTATCGGTTGAGAAGGTGTAGGAATTATATCCTTCCTATTAATCGGTTGATGATATGGCCGAACAGATGCTAACACCGCTGCCCTCCAAGCCGTAATTTACAATCGAATCGGAGATATTGGATTAATCTTAGGCATAGCATGATTCTCCATTAACCTAAATTCATGAGAAATTCAACAATTATTTATTTTATCAAAAGACAAAGACCTCACCATACCCCTATTTGGATTAATTCTTGCTGCAGCTGGCAAATCTGCACAATTTGGACTCCATCCGTGATTACCTTCTGCCATAGAAGGTCCTACACCAGTCTCTGCCTTACTCCACTCTAGCACAATAGTTGTAGCCGGCATTTTCCTCTTAATCCGTCTCCACCCCCTTCTACAAAATAATCAAATAATACTCACAACCTGCCTATGCTTAGGAGCACTCACAACACTATTTACTGCCGCATGCGCATTAACCCAAAATGACATTAAAAAAATTATCGCTTTCTCAACATCAAGCCAATTAGGTTTAATAATAGTAACTATTGGACTCAACCAACCTCAACTAGCCTTCCTACACATTTGCACTCATGCCTTTTTTAAAGCAATACTTTTCCTCTGTTCAGGATCAATTATTCATAGCCTTAATGACGAACAAGATATCCGAAAAATGGGAGGTCTACATAAACTCCTACCATTCACCTCATCATCTCTAACTATCGGTAGCCTAGCCCTTACAGGTATGCCATTCCTATCAGGATTCTTTTCAAAAGATGCAATTATTGAAGCCCTAAATACCTCCCACTTAAACGCCTGAGCCCTCACCCTAACCCTCATTGCAACATCTTTCACAGCAATCTACAGCCTCCGCCTAATCTTTTTCTCCTTAATAAATTACCCTCGATTCAACCCATTATCACCCATCAATGAAAATAACCCATTAATAATTAATCCAATTAAACGCCTCGCCTACGGTAGCATTGTTGCTGGTTTGATTATTACCTCTAATCTTCCACCCACAAAAACCCAAATCATAACCATACCCCCTCTACTCAAATTATCAGCCCTTCTAGTAACAATCTCTGGACTACTACTAGCACTTGAACTAGCCAACTTAACAAATACCCAATTTAAAATTACTCCTACTCTCAAAATATTCCACTTCTCGAATATATTAGGTTATTTCCCACAAACTATACACCGTATTCTACCCAAAAAAAACCTCAACTGAGCCCAACATATTTCAACACACTTAATTGATCAATCATGAAACGAAAAAATCGGACCAAAAAGCAATCTTATCCAACAAACCCCACTAATTAAATTATCAACCAAACCCCAACAAGGACATATTAAAACCTATCTCACATTACTCTTCCTAACATTAATTTTAGCAACCGCAATGTCCCTAATCAACTACACGTAAAGTACCCCAAGACAACCCACGAGTCAATTCCAAAACTACAAACAAAGTTAATAACAATACCCACCCCCCTAACACTAACATTAATCCACCATAAGAATATAACAAAGCAACCCCATCAAAATCACTACGAACTATGTCCAAATTACTAACCCATTCAACCCCTGCCCAACTAAAATCATATCAATCAACTATAAAATACTTCCCAGCTAAAATTACACTTACCAAATAAACAACCATGTATAATAAAACCGATCAACGCCCTCATGTCTCAGGATATGGTTCAGCTGCTATAGCAGCCGTATAAACAAATACCACCAACATCCCTCCTAAATAAATCAAAAATAATACTAATGACAAAAAAGACCCCCCATAACCAACCATTAATCCACATCCAAACCCAGCAACCATCACTAAGCCCAGAGCAGCATAATAGGGAGAAGGATTTGATGCTACAGCTATAAGCCCTAAAATTAAACCCATCATTATTACAAACATAAAATAAACCATTATTCTCACCTGGATTTAAACCAAGACCAATAACTTGAAAAACTATCGTTGTTTATTCAACTACAAGAATTTATGGCCACAAATACCCGAAAAACTCACCCACTACTAAAAATTATTAATCACACCCTAATTGATCTCCCCACCCCCTCTAACATCTCAATCTGATGAAATTTCGGCTCACTTCTAGGACTCTGCCTCATCATCCAAATTTTAACTGGGTTATTCCTAGCAATACATTACACCGCAGATATCTCAACAGCCTTTTCCTCAGTAGTCCATATTTGTCGAGACGTTAATTATGGCTGATTAATTCGCAACATCCATGCTAACGGAGCCTCTTTATTCTTTATTTGCGTCTACCTACATATTGCTCGAGGTCTCTATTACGGTTCTTACCTTAATAAAGAAACATGAAATATTGGAGTAATCCTACTACTCCTGCTAATAGCCACAGCATTCGTGGGCTACGTTCTTCCATGAGGACAAATATCCTTTTGAGGTGCCACAGTTATCACCAACCTCCTGTCCGCCTTTCCCTATATTGGAAACATATTAGTTCAATGAATTTGAGGGGGCTTTTCAGTAGATAATGCCACCCTTACTCGCTTCTTTACATTTCACTTCCTCCTCCCTTTTCTAATTGCAGCACTATCCATAATACACCTACTCTTTCTTCACGAAATAGGCTCAAATAACCCCATAGGATTAAACTCTGACATAGATAAAATTACCTTCCACCCCTACTTTTCCTACAAAGACCTACTAGGCTTCTTCACCATAATCGTTTTCCTTACATCCCTTGCCCTATTCCTACCTAATCTTTTAGGAGACGCCGAAAACTTTATCCCAGCTAATCCTCTTACCACCCCTCCCCATATTAAACCTGAATGGTACTTTTTATTTGCTTATGCCATCCTCCGTTCAATTCCTAACAAACTTGGAGGAGTCCTAGCCCTGTTATTTTCAATTCTCATTCTCATATTAATCCCACTCTTACACACCTCAAAACAACGAAGCAACGTCTTCCGACCTCTTTCTCAACTATTCTTTTGAATCCTTGTAACTAACACAATTATTCTAACATGAATTGGAGGACAACCCGTAGAACAACCATTTATCTTAGTGGGTCAAATCGCATCCACCGTCTACTTCTTGTTATTCCTTATCATCTTACCGCTCATTAGCTGATGAGAAAATAAAATTATCAGCCTAAATTGTCTTGGTAGCTTAATAATAAAGCGTCGACCTTGTAAGTCGAAGATTGGAGGTGCAAACCCTCCCCAAAACATCAGGGGAAGGAGGGTTAAACTCCTGCCCTTGGCTCCCAAAGCCAAGATTCTGCCTAAACTGCCCCCTGAACCCTCTTTAAAAAAAAAATCATGCATAAAATTGCATGATTTTTATGTACGTCAGAATGACATATTAATGATATGGCCCACATTCCCTAATATACCACATACAACCCTCTTCCTAATATCAACTTTAATAGACTTACCCCTACAATGTCACATATACTATGCTTAATCCCCATATATCTATATTCCACTATATCATAACATACTATGCTTAATACTCATTAATATACATACCCCATAATCATTACACTATATGATTAATCCCCATTTTTCTAAAATCAGCATTTCCATTACATATTAGCTTTTTACCAGCAATATTTTTACTCTCAAAATTTCTATGCGGGTTGGTAAGAAACCCGTATCTCGCTATTTATAGGAAAAAATTGTTCTATCTGAGGCACTATAATTGCTATATCCCCTACAACTGACTGAAACCGGCATCTGATTACTGCTCGAGATATATCTAATCCTTGATCGCGTCAAAAATGAATTCACCCTAGTTCCCTTAATTATCATATAATCCTTGATCGTCTCAAGATTTACTTTCCGCCCTGCTTTTTTAGTTCGGTATGAAGCAAATCACTATGCCCTAGGAGGGCTGATCTGGAACATTAAGGTAGACTTGAACTATCCTCGACATATATCTAATAACACCCATTACTAAGCATTCATGGAGTTTGATAGTCAAGTTGACCATTACTGAGAGGGATAGAGAAATTGACGTCATAGCTGACACGTTTAGGTTTTTTTGATTAATGCGGCAACAATTGAAAAAAAACACTTTCTTAACCCGCATAAAAACGAAAATAGTGTTAATTAATTAGTGTAAATAACATTTCATTATTCTAATACATTAATCACTTTATCTGGCATAAATAATAAATTATTAGGTTCTCTCCTACTTCGCCAAAGAAAAAGAACCATTAAAAAAAAAAAACTTTTTTTCGTAAAAACCCCCCCCCTCCCCCCTAAATATACAAGGACACCTCGAAAAACCCCAAAAACGAGGGCCGTGTGTATATTTATTTAAAACGCATGTGGAAATATTCGCTATATATTGTTGCACAATATGAC